ATTTAATTCACCCTCTGGCTACCCAATCTAATTGAAGACTCAGTAAGTGGAACTAAATTTAGTAGTCGAAAGTAAAGATTTACGGATTTCCCCCCACTACTTTAAGTTTTCCGTGAATCGGATAGGCAAAACTTTAGGTTAGAGAATGGAACCTCGAGAGCCAGGGGCTTAGAATCACGATAAAGAAAGTATCAAGAGTCTTTTCCTACCTTTGTTATAATAGGGGATTTCAAGTATGTTGTTGAGGCGGCACCCGGATTTGAACTGGGGAAAAAGGATTTGCAGTCCCCCGCCTTACCACTCGGCCATGCCGCCAAAACTATAGAAACTAGATTCAAATTTTATCTTTTTTTTTTTCAACTCCGAAAAAAATATATAGATTTTCAGTCACAAAATATAGAAGAATCCCGTATAAATCAGAACCATTAACTATTGACTGTAAATTCATGACCATTTTTGAATTAAAATCTACGTTTTTTTTTCTAATAATAAAAGCAAATCATTAGAAATGTATTTATAACTAAATCTATATTGAGTTTTTTCAATTAAAAAGAAAAAGAAATCTTCTTCAATTTCAATTATAACAGTAATGATGAGTATATGTAAACCCCATAATCAGAACATACGTTACGTTGTGTTATAGAGCTATAGCTCTATAATGGGGTATTTTATCTCTATAGGTATGCTTTTGAGGAGTAATTCTCAATAAATTTTTGTATTTAAATTTTTCATTGAATACATTGAAGAGAAAGTTTAATTTTTGATAGAGCACAGCATATGCTGTCCCAAACAAATAGAACTGTACCCCAATAAAAGAAGAAAAAGAGACGTATATATCTTATCTGTGCATTCTTTTTTATTTTAATAATAAAAAAAATTAATAACTAAAAAAACACAAGTTTTCTTACCTACTTCAATTCAATAATACTCTATTCAAAAAAGGTAAAACTCTTTTCTGCAAATATTTTTTTGAACAATCAAATACATGAAAAAGTAAAGTGGTAAAAAAAAAAGTTTTCTATTTATTATATATATATTTATCTGCTCGAACAGATCCAAGCATGAATACTTTTTTTTATGGTATGCAATCGAATATGTAATATCATAGGTGAAAATGAAATTACTTTTTTTATAGTCTTTACAAAACTCCATAAGTTCCAGTGGTATTTCTCAATTCTGTTCCATTTGGATCTCTTTCTTATAAAAAATTCCAATTGAATCTAGTCTCCGTTCATACGTATTTCATACATTCCATATATCTTGGAGTTGGATAAAATTTCATGTGATTCAGTAAACAGAATAGAAATTCCATTATTGCTAGATCGAATTCTATGGATATGATTCGGTGAAGAATGAGAGATGGGATGGTATTTTTTCAATAAACGGATAAATGGGAAATTCAAAAAAGATGCTCGGGGATGGAAAAGAGGGAACATCTACAATACCCGGATTAAATCAGATACAATTTGAAGGGTTTTATCGGTTTATTGATCAGGGGTTAATACAAGAACTTTCTAAATTTCCAAAAATTGAAGATATAGATCACGAAATTGAATTTCAATTATTTGTGGAAACATATCAATTGGTAGAACCTCTGATAAAAGAACGAGATGCTGTCTATGAATCACTTACATATTCTTCTGAATTATATGTATCCGCGGGATTAATTTGGAAAACCAGTAGGAATATGCAAGAACAAAGAATTTTTATTGGAAACATTCCTTTAATGAATTCCCTTGGAACTTCTATAGTAAACGGAATATACAGAATTGTGATCAATCAAATATTGCAAAGTCCTGGTATCTATTACCAGTCAGAATTGGATCATAACGGCATTTCGGTCTATACCGGCACCATAATATCAGATTGGGGAGGCAGGTTAGAATTAGAGATTGATAAAAAAGCAAGAATATGGGCTCGTGTGAGTAGGAAACAGAAAATATCTATTCTAGTTCTATCATCAGCTATGGGTTCGAATCTAAGAGAAATTTTAGAGAATGTTTGCTACCCTGAAATTTTCTTATCTTTCTTGACCGATAAGGAGAAAAAAAAAATTGGGTCAAAAGAAAATGCTATTTTGGAGTTTTATCAACAATTTTCTTGTGTAGGTGGGGATCCAATTTTTTCTGAATCCTTATGTAAGGAATTACAAAAAAAATTCTTTCACCAAAGGTGTGAATTAGGGAGGATTGGTCGCCGAAATATTAACTCGAGACTTAATCTTAATATACCTCAGAACAATATATTTTTGTTACCACGAGATATATTAGCAGCTGCCGATCATTTGATTGGGATGAAATTTGGCATGGGTACACTTGATGATATGAATCATTTGAAAAATAAACGTATTCGCTCTGTAGCGGATCTTTTACAAGACCAGCTCGGTTTGGCTCTGGCTCGTTTAGAAAATGTAGTTAAGGGAACTATAGGCGCAGCAATTAGGCATAAATTGATACCTACTCCTCAGAATTTGGTAACTTCAACTCCTTTAACAACTACT